TATATTATGGATAAGCTAAAAAAAAGAAATTCTAAACTAAATAATAAATATAAATAAAAAAAAAAAAACAATTAAATTTAGAGGGATTCAGTACGATTTGAAATTTTTGAAAGATACTTTTTTCATATGAGCTGAGTCAATAGGATGAAAGAGTTAATGATGCAGAACTATGTACCGCGCACATCACTTAGATGGGGTCCAGAAAAACCCATAAAGTAACAACACAGGGGGAAATAAATAGAATATGAAAAGAAAATCGAAAGAAATGAATGCAAGGGGATCAGATTCTATTTGTATTATATCTGAGATGAATCTTGGCTATTCGTACCCCCCAACTCCCCTAGACCAGGCTTGGGGTCTTTCAATTACTTGTAATATAGAAGAAGTAGTACCATTCTTTGTGAACGAGAGGAGACACAGTATGAACAAATAAATAAAAAGAAGAGGCAACAAAATATATTTCTTTTACATACTTTAGATACTCTTTACTCATCTATAAATATTCTATATTTATTAAATATAGACTCTATTTATTAAATAGAAAGGGGTATCTTATCTCTCCAGCCGCCACTTAGATGGATAAATATGTATCATGATCTATACTATTAATGAACATGTATGTCGACCAATTTGTAGAATAGATACTCATACAAATAACCCATGTGCCAGGAACCAGATTTGAACTGGTGACACGAGGATTTTCAGTCCTCTGCTCTACCAGCTGAGCTATCCCGACCATTCACGACGCATCATCCTCATTTTAATAGATGACTTGGGTCTATGTCAATTAAAAAGACGAAAAGGGGATTACAAAGTGTTATCCAGGCCTTGTTGGAATTTCTTAGATCTTAAAAAAAAAAAAGACTTTGTAAGTTTCAGTACAGTACGGGCGATAATATGATCATTCCAATTTACAATCGGGGTTACTTGCTCAATGATGTTCATTTGTATGTGTATCATATATACCACAAGGCTTGTGAAAATAAAAAAATTAATGAATGAGAAACATAATGAACTTTGAACCGATAACGAAATGAGAGTATAGGATAAAAAATTAGGGAATCAACTGGGCCTTTTTGGGGATAGAGGGACTTGAACCCTCACGATTTCTAAAGTCGACGGATTTTCCTCTTACTATAAATTTCATTGTTGTCGATATTGACATGTAGAATGGGACTCTATCTTTATTCTCGTCCGATTAATCCATTTTTCAAAAGATCTATCAGATTACGATGGAGTAAATGATTTGATCAATGAATATTCCATTTTTTTTTTTTACTTGGAATCGATTCACAACAATTCTTTCATTTTTCATATAAACATATAAAAAAAAAAAAAAAATATTCGGGTCGTCATTAATCATTTGGTTTGGAGATAGTATTTCAGTACGTATACGTATATATAGGTTTATTCTTCATCCTTTCTGGAGTTTCGATGGAAGGATTCCTTTACTAACGCATCGCAGCCAACTCCATTTGTTAGAACAGCTTCCATTGAGTCTCTGCACCTATCCTTTTTTATTATCACTTTCTGAATACTTGTTTGTTTTCAGAAAACAGGATTTGGCTCAGGATTGCCCATTTGTAATTCCAGGGTTTCTCTGAATTTGAAAGTTATCACTTGGTAGGTTTCCATACCAAGGCTCAATCCAATTAAGTCCGTAGCGTCTACCAATTTCGCCATATCCCCACCTTTTTTGTGATTAGGGTCTTGATGCCGCTCTTCTTTATTCGTTTATTTATATTAGGCCGGAACCGTTGAATTCATTAGATAGCAGTTCCATATTGAAAAGCGTTTTCTCCTGTTTGGGTTTATTGTCTATCTTCTTTCATCTCTATCGGTGGTCGAATAAGAAAAGATTCTATCAGTTCCGTATTCGAAATTCAATTCAATATAGATGGATATATACCACATGTATATTATGTATACACATATATTATGTATATTATTATACATAATAATGTTATACATAAATATATTATTATATATGCTAATATGCTATGCCCCTATGTTCTATCATTTTTAGCGTGTAATTTTGAATACTTGAACGGTCGATTCGTTTTTTTTTTTGTCTTAGCTTTCACCTTTCCGAATGAAAACACCAGAATGTTTCATCATGATCGGGATTTCATTTATATGGATTGCACTTTTCTTTTTCATTTTTTTCTTCTCCTTTTCTTAGGGCAGACCCTATATAACAATAACATAAAATAACAATAACATAAATAACATAAAAAAAAGAACTAAAAGGGAATTTTTTTTTTATAATATTATTTATATTTTAATGTTATAATAAAAATAATAATTACAATATTACAATGTCATTTTAATTCAAAAAAAATCTTACTATCTAATTAAGATATTGATTATTGATAAAAATATATTTGATAAAAAAAACCGAAATTATATATTAATTGCTATGTTTTATAATATTCAAATATCCGTCTTTGAAATTCTATATTATTTTCTACATTCATATGAATTATGAACCGTTAATATC